GCTAGCGTAGCTTAATACAAAGCATAACACTGAAGATGTTAAGATGGGTCCTAAGAAACTCCGCATGCATAAAGGCATGGTCCCGACCTTATTATCAGCTCTTACCCAACTTACACATGCAAGTCTCCGCAACCCCGTGAGTATGCCCTTAATCCCCTGTCCGGGGACGAGGAGCGGGCATCAGGCACAAATTTTAGCCCAAGACGCCTGGCCAAGCCACACCCCCAAGGGAATTCAGCAGTGATAAACATTAAGCCATAAGTGAAAACTTGACTCAGTCAGGGCTAAGAGGGCCGGTAAAACTCGTGCCAGCCACCGCGGTTAAACGAGAGGCCCCAGTTGATAACACCACGGCGTAAAGGGTGGTTAAGGAGAGCAAGACAATTTTTTAAAGCCAAATGGCCCTTTGGCCGTCATACGCTTCTAGGTGTCCGAAGCCCAATATACGAAAGTAGCTTTAACAAAGCCCACCTGACCCCACGAAAACTGAGGAACAAACTGGGATTAGATACCCCACTATGCTCAGCCATAAACCTAGACGTCCAACTACAATTAGACGTCCGCCCGGGTACTACGAGCATTAGCTTGAAACCCAAAGGACCTGACGGTGCCTCAGACCCCCCTAGAGGAGCCTGTTCTAGAACCGATAACCCCCGTTAAACCTCACCACTTCTAGCCATCCCAGCCTATATACCGCCGTCGTCAGCTTACCCTGTGAAGGTAATAAAAGTAAGCAAAATGGGCACAACCCAGAACGTCAGGTCGAGGTGTAGCGCACGAAGTGGGAAGAAATGGGCTACATTTTCTATCACAGAACACTACGAACATGCAACATGAAATAGTGCTTGAAGGAGGATTTAGTAGTAAAAAGGAAGCAGAGTGTCCTTTTGAACCCGGCTCTGAGGCGCGTACACACCGCCCGTCACTCTCCCCTGTCAAAACGCAACAAAGATACCTAACACCAAAGCACTGACAAGGGGAGGCAAGTCGTAACATGGTAAGTGTACCGGAAGGTGCACTTGGATTAAACCCAGGGCGTGGCTGAGTCAGTCAAGCATCTCACTTACACCGAGAAGACATCCATGCAAGTTGGATCACCCTGAGCCAAACAGCTAGCTTAACCACCTATATAACCCAACAATGTTAATAACAAAACATGACCTAACACTATAAACTAAACCATTTTTTTACCTGAGTATGGGAGACAGAAAAGGTTCAACCAAAGCAATAGAAAAAGTACCGCAAGGGAAAGCTGAAAGAGAAATGAAACAACCCATATAAGCACCAAAAAACAAAGATCAAACCTTGTACCTTTTGCATCATGATTTAGCCAGCACCCTCAAGCAAAGAGACCTTTAGTTTGAAACCCCGAAACCAGGTGAGCTACCCCGAGACAGCCTATTTAAATTTAGGGCTAACCCGTCTCTGTGGCAAAAGAGTGGGAAGAGCTCCGGGTAGAAGTGACAGACCTACCGAACCTGGTGATAGCTGGTTGCCTGAGAAATGGATAGAAGTTCAGCCTCGTACACCCCAAATCAAAAATATAACATTAAGACAATAAGGGAAATATACGAGAGTTAGTTAAAGGGGGTACAGCCCCTCTAACAAAGGATACAACCTTAACAGGAGGATAAAGATCATAATATATAAAACACACTGTTTTAGTGGGCCTAAAGGCAGCCATCTAAATAGAAAGCGTTAAAGCTCAGACAGAAAGAAGTTTATTATTCTGATAACAAATCTTATTCCCCTAATAATATCAGGCTAACCCATGCTCACATGGAAGAAATTATGCTAAAATGAGTAACAAGAAGACCTGCTCTTCTCCAAGCACAAGTGTATACCAGATCGGACAAACCACTGGAAATTAACGAACCCAACCCAAGAGAGTAATGTGAACAACAAAATAACCAAGAAAACCCCACAATTAAACTAATCGTTAACCCCACACTGGAGTGCTATTCTAAAGGAAAGACTAAAAGAAAGGGAAGGAACTCGGCAAACACAAGCCTCGCCTGTTTACCAAAAACATCGCCTCCTGCAACTAAACTGAGTATAGGAGGTCCAGCCTGCCCAGTGACTACGGGTTCAACGGCCGCGGTATTTTGACCGTGCAAAGGTAGCGCAATCACTTGTCTTTTAAATAGAGACCTGTATGAATGGCTAAACGAGGGCTTAACTGTCTCCCCCTTCAAGTCAGTGAAATTGATCTATCCGTGCAGAAGCGGGTATAACCATACAAGACGAGAAGACCCTTTGGAGCTTAAGGTACAAAATTCAACCACGTTAAGCAACTCAACAAAAAGCAAAAACTTAGTGGAACATGAAATTTTACCTTCGGTTGGGGCGACCGCGGAGGAAAAACAAGCCTCCGAGTGGAATGGGCCAAACCCCTAAAACCAAGAGAAACATCTCTAAGCCACAGAACATCTGACCAAAAATGATCCGGCTAATAAAGCCGATCAACGAACCAAGTTACCCTAGGGATAACAGCGCAATCCTCTCCCAGAGTCCATATCGACGAGGGGGTTTACGACCTCGATGTTGGATCAGGACATCCTAATGGTGCAGCCGCTATTAAGGGTTCGTTTGTTCAACGATTAAAGTCCTACGTGATCTGAGTTCAGACCGGAGTAATCCAGGTCAGTTTCTATCTGTAATGCTACTTTTCCTAGTACGAAAGGATCGGAAAAGAGGGGCCTATACTTAAAGCACGCCCCACCCCTAATTAATGAAAACAAATAAATTAAATAAAGGGAGGGCCAAAACCCAACCACCCAAAATAAGGGCATACTGGGGTGGCAGAGCATGGTAAATTGCGAAAGGCCTAAGCCCTTTAAACCAGAGGTTCAAATCCTCTTCCCAGTTTATGCTAAACACTCTAATAAATCACCTAATCAACCCCCTAGCCTATATTGTACCCGTCCTACTAGCAGTAGCCTTCCTAACCCTAATTGAACGCAAAGTACTAGGATATATGCAACTACGAAAGGGGCCCAACGTAGTAGGACCTTACGGACTTCTACAACCCATCGCCGACGGAGTAAAACTATTCATTAAAGAACCAGTCCGCCCCTCTACATCCTCCCCATTTCTATTCTTAGCCGCCCCCATTCTTGCACTAACCCTGGCCATGACACTATGAGCACCCATACCCATGCCCTACCCAGTAATTGACCTCAATCTAGGAGTCCTATTCATCCTAGCCTTATCAAGCCTCGCAGTATACTCCATTCTAGGGTCAGGATGAGCATCGAATTCAAAATACGCACTAATCGGGGCCCTACGGGCAGTAGCCCAAACAATTTCCTATGAAGTAAGCCTCGGACTAATCCTTCTATCTGTAATTATTTTCTCAGGGGGATATACCCTACAAACATTTAATACAGCTCAGGAAAGTATCTGATTATTAGCCCCCGCCTGACCATTAGCCGCAATATGATACATTTCAACCCTAGCAGAAACAAATCGAGCACCGTTCGACCTAACAGAAGGAGAATCAGAACTAGTCTCCGGCTTCAACGTAGAGTATGCAGGAGGACCATTCGCCCTATTTTTCCTAGCCGAATATGCAAACATTTTACTAATAAATACCCTATCAGCCGTGCTATTTCTAGGAACATCACACATCCACCACATCCCCGAGTTAACAACAATTAGCCTCATAACCAAAGCCGCACTACTATCTATCGTATTCCTATGAGTACGAGCCTCATACCCACGATTCCGATATGACCAACTCATACACCTCGTGTGAAAAAACTTCCTTCCCCTAACACTAGCCCTAGTACTATGACATGTTGCCCTACCAATCGCACTAGCAGGCCTTCCCCCACAACTATAATTCAGGAACTGTGCCCGAATGCCTAGGGACCACTTTGATAGAGTGGCCTATAGGGGCTAAAATCCCCTCAGTTCTTAGAAAGAAGGGGGTCGAACCCATGCCCAAGAGATCAAAACTCTTAGTGCTTCCTCTACACCACTTTCTAAGATGGGGTCAGCTAATCAAGCTTTCGGGCCCATACCCCGAACATGACGGTTAAAGTCCCTCCTCCATCAATGAACCCCTACGTACTCGCAATCCTATTATCCAGCCTAGGATTAGGAACCACCTTAACCTTTGCTAGCTCCCACTGACTACTCGCCTGAATAGGACTAGAAATTAACACCCTGGCAATTATTCCCCTAATAGCACAACACCACCACCCCCGCGCAGTAGAAGCCACTACAAAATACTTCTTAACCCAAGCCACCGCAGCAGCAATAATTATATTTGCAAGCACAACAAACGCCTGAATCACAGGGGAATGAGACATAAATAATATATCAAATCCCCTTGCTAGCACAATAATCATTATTGCCCTAGCACTTAAAATTGGACTAGCACCAATACACTTCTGAATACCAGAGGTCCTACAAGGATTAGACCTTTTAACAGGATTAATTCTATCAACATGACAAAAACTCGCCCCATTTGCCCTAATTATTCAGATAGCCCAAACCGTAGACCCAATACTACTAACTGCTTTAGGAATAATATCCACATTAATTGGAGGATGAGGAGGACTAAATCAAACCCAACTACGAAAAATCCTAGCCTACTCCTCAATCGCACATATGGGCTGAATGATTATTATTCTCCAATATGCCCCACAGCTAACCCTGCTCGCCCTAGGAACGTACATCTTCATGACATCTGCAGCATTCCTTACCCTAAAAACATCATCCGCCACAAAAATTAACACTCTTGCAATAGTCTGATCAAAAAGCCCAATCCTAACAACAACCACTGCTCTAGTACTACTATCATTAGGGGGCCTACCACCATTAACAGGATTCATGCCAAAATGATTAATTCTACAAGAACTGGCAAAACAGAACCTCCCCATTACCGCCACAATTATAGCCTTAGCCGCCCTACTAAGCCTTTACTTTTACCTGCGCCTCTGCTATGCGATAACACTAACAATTTCCCCTAACATAACCAACTCAATCACCCCCTGACGAACCCAAACAACCCAATCCTCCCTCCCACTTACCGTATCTACCACAATCGCCCTAGGACTTCTGCCAATAACCCCAGCTATTCTGATACTAGCCACCTAGGGACTTAGGATAACATCAGACCAAGAGCCTTCAAAGCTCTAAGTAGAAGTGAAAATCTTCTAGTCCCTGATAAGACCTACAAGAGTCTATCTTGCATTTTCTGATTGCAAATCAAATGTTTTTATTAAACTAAGGCCTTTCTAGATGGGAAGGCCTCGATCCTACAAACTCTTAGTTAACAGCTAAGCGCTCAAGCCAGCGAGCATCCATCTACTTTTCCCGCCTATGGCCTAGAAAGGCGGGAAAAGCCCCGGCAGACTATTAATCTACGTCTCTGGATTTGCAATCCAACATGTTTCTTCACCACGGAGCTGGTGATAAGGAGAGGACTTAAACCTCTGTCTTCGGGGCTACAACCCGCCGCCTAAGCGCTCGGCTACCCTACCTGTGGCAATTACACGCTGATTCTTTTCTACAAACCACAAAGACATTGGTACCCTTTATCTTGTATTTGGTGCCTGAGCCGGAATAGTGGGGACCGCTCTAAGCCTTCTCATTCGAGCCGAATTAAGCCAACCTGGATCACTTCTGGGCGATGACCAAATTTACAATGTTATTGTTACTGCCCATGCCTTCGTAATAATTTTCTTTATAGTAATACCAATTCTTATTGGAGGGTTCGGAAACTGACTTGTACCACTAATAATTGGAGCACCTGACATAGCATTCCCACGAATAAACAACATAAGCTTCTGACTTCTACCCCCCTCTTTCCTCCTGCTACTGGCTTCTTCTGGGGTCGAGGCTGGGGCTGGGACAGGGTGAACAGTTTACCCGCCACTCGCAGGCAATCTTGCCCACGCCGGAGCATCCGTAGACCTAACAATTTTCTCACTCCACCTAGCAGGTGTATCATCAATTTTAGGAGCAATTAACTTCATCACTACAACTATTAATATGAAGCCACCAGCCATTTCTCAGTACCAAACACCTCTATTTGTTTGAGCTGTACTTGTGACAGCCGTACTTCTTCTTCTGTCCCTACCAGTCCTAGCTGCTGGAATTACAATACTTCTTACAGACCGAAATCTTAACACCACATTCTTTGACCCGGCAGGAGGAGGGGACCCAATTCTATATCAACACCTATTCTGATTCTTCGGCCACCCAGAAGTTTATATTCTTATCTTACCCGGATTTGGGATCATCTCACACGTTGTATCCTACTACTCAGGCAAAAAAGAACCCTTCGGTTATATAGGAATAGTTTGAGCTATGATGGCTATTGGTCTCCTAGGATTTATTGTATGAGCCCACCATATGTTCACTGTCGAAATGGACGTAGATACTCGTGCATACTTTACATCCGCAACAATAATTATTGCTATCCCAACGGGTGTAAAAGTATTTAGCTGATTAGCCACACTCCATGGAGGGTCTATCAAATGAGAAACCCCCATGCTATGAGCCCTCGGATTTATTTTCCTATTTACAGTAGGTGGACTCACAGGAATTGTCCTAGCCAATTCATCACTCGACATTGTCCTTCACGACACGTACTATGTAGTTGCACACTTCCACTATGTACTATCAATAGGTGCCGTATTTGCTATTATAGCAGCCTTCGTTCACTGATTCCCCCTGTTTACAGGATATACTCTGAACGACACCTGAACAAAAATCCATTTCGGAGTTATATTTATTGGTGTAAACCTTACTTTCTTCCCACAACACTTCCTAGGTTTGGCAGGAATGCCACGACTATACTCCGACTACCCAAACGCCTATGCTTTATGAAATACAGTATCATCCATCGGATCACTTATTTCACTAGTAGCAGTAATTATGTTCCTATTCATCCTATGAGAAGCCTTCGCCGCTAAACGAGAAGTATCCTCAGTAGAACTAACTATGACAAACGTAGAATGACTTCACGGCTGCCCTCCACCATACCACACATTTGAGGAACCAGCATTCGTCCAAGTTCAATCAAACTAACGAGAAAGGAAGGAATTGAACCCCCGTATACTGGTTTCAAGCCAGTCACATAACCACTCTGTCACTTTCTTCTAAAGACATTAGTAAAATACGCAAATTACATCACCTTGTCGAGGTGAAATTGCAGGTTAAACCCCTGTATGTCTTAAGCTTTTAAGCTTAATGGCACATCCCACGCAACTAGGATTCCAAGACGCGGCATCACCCGTTATAGAAGAACTTCTTCACTTCCATGACCACGCCCTAATAATCGTATTCTTAATTAGTACTTTAGTACTTTATATTATTATTGCAATGGTTTCAACTAAACTTACCAACAAATACATCTTAGACTCCCAAGAAATCGAAATCGTATGAACTATTTTACCAGCTGTTATCCTAGTTTTGATTGCTCTACCATCCCTTCGAATTTTATACCTTATAGACGAAATCAATGACCCCCATCTAACAATTAAAGCCATAGGACATCAATGATACTGAAGCTATGAGTACACAGACTATGAAGACCTAGGCTTTGACTCCTACATAATCCCAACCCAAGACCTTACACCAGGCCAATTCCGACTCCTAGAAACAGATCACCGAATAGTAGTTCCCATAGAATCGCCAGTCCGTGTACTAGTGTCTGCCGAAGACGTACTGCATTCTTGAGCAGTTCCATCTCTAGGTGTAAAAATAGACGCAGTCCCAGGCCGACTAAACCAAACTGCCTTCATTGCCTCACGCCCAGGTGTGTTTTACGGGCAGTGTTCTGAAATTTGCGGGGCAAACCACAGCTTTATGCCCATTGTAGTTGAAGCAGTTCCACTAGAACACTTCGAAAGCTGATCCTCATTAATACTAGAAGACGCCTCACTAGAAAGCTAATTATCGGACAAAGCGTTGGCCTTTTAAGCCAAAGTTTGGTGCCTACCGACCACCTCTAGTGAAATGCCCCAACTAAACCCCAACCCCTGATTTGCAATTCTAGTATTCTCATGAATCGTCTTTCTCACTATTATCCCAACTAAAATCTTAAATCACACCACACCAAATGAACCAACCCCAATAAGTGAAGAAAAACACAAAACAGAACCCTGAGACTGACCATGATAGTAAGCTTTTTCGACCAATTCGCAAGCCCATCTTTCCTAGGAATCCCCCTCATTGCTATCGCAATCGCACTGCCATGACTCCTTTTCCCAACCCCACCATCACGCTGAGTCAACAATCGACTTATCACCATCCAAACATGATTCATCAATCGATTTACTAATCAACTAATAATACCCCTAAATGTGGGAGGACACAAATGAGCACTTCTATTAGCCTCACTAATAGTATTCCTTATTACTATTAATATGCTAGGCCTCCTTCCATACACTTTCACACCCACAACACAACTATCATTAAACATAGGATTTGCTGTGCCTCTGTGGCTTGCCACCGTAATTATTGGAATGCGAAATCAACCAACAGTTGCCCTCGGACACCTTCTGCCAGAAGGAACACCCATTCCCCTAATCCCCGTACTAATCATCATCGAAACAATCAGCCTATTTATCCGACCATTAGCCTTAGGTGTTCGACTAACAGCCAACTTAACTGCAGGTCATCTATTGATTCAACTCATCGCCACAGCTGTATTCGTCCTACTACCAATAATGCCAACAGTGGCAATCTTAACCGCCACCGTTCTTTTCCTCCTAACACTCCTAGAAGTCGCAGTAGCAATAATTCAAGCTTATGTATTGGTAGTACTCCTAAGCCTCTACCTGCAAGAAAACGTTTAATGGCCCACCAAGCACATGCATATCATATGGTTGATCCAAGCCCATGACCACTAACCGGAGCCGTCGGTGCTCTATTAATAACATCCGGCCTAGCAATCTGGTTCCACTTCCACTCAACTACAGTAATAACCCTTGGAATAATTCTCCTACTCCTTACAATATTTCAATGATGACGTGACATTATCCGAGAAGGGACATTCCAAGGCCACCACACACCACCTGTACAAAAAGGTCTACGTTATGGTATAATCCTGTTTATTACCTCAGAGGTATTCTTCTTATTAGGATTGTTGTGAGCTTTCTACCACTCAAGTCTAGCACCAACACCAGAACTCGGAGGATGCTGACCCCCGACAGGAATTACCACATTAGACCCTTTCGAAGTTCCTCTCCTTAACACAGCTGTTCTACTAGCATCAGGGGTAACAGTCACATGAGCCCACCACAGCATTATAGAAGGCGAACGAAAACAAGCTATTCAATCCCTAGCACTTACAATCTTACTAGGACTTTACTTTACTGCCCTTCAAGCTATAGAATATTATGAGGCACCTTTTACAATTGCAGACGGAGTATACGGCTCTACATTCTTTGTAGCCACAGGATTCCACGGACTACATGTTATTATCGGATCATCATTCCTGGCTGTCTGCCTCCTGCGCCAAATCCAATACCACTTTACATCCGAACACCATTTCGGCTTTGAAGCCGCTGCTTGATATTGACACTTTGTCGACGTAGTATGACTATTCCTCTACGTATCCATCTATTGATGAGGCTCATAATCTTTCTAGTATTAAAGTTAGTACAAGTGACTTCCAATCATTTAGTCTTGGTTAAACCCCAGGGAGAGATAATGAATCTAATCATAACCATCCTCACTATTACAGTAGCCTTATCTTCAATCCTAGCAATCGTATCTTTTTGACTACCACAAATAAACCCAGACGCAGAAAAATTATCCCCCTATGAATGCGGGTTTGATCCTCTAGGATCTGCTCGACTGCCCTTTTCACTACGATTCTTCCTAGTAGCAATCCTATTCCTCCTATTTGACCTAGAAATCGCCCTCCTCCTTCCCTTACCCTGAGGAGATCAACTCCACAACCCCACTGGGACATTCTTTTGAGCCACTACAGTTCTAATTTTATTAACCCTAGGACTAATCTATGAATGAACCCAAGGTGGCCTAGAATGAGCAGAATAGGGAGTTAGTCCAAAACAAGACCTCTGATTTCGGCTCAGAAGATTATGGTTTAAGTCCATAGCCCCCTTATGACACCAGTACATTTTAGCTTTAGCTCAGCATTCATTTTAGGACTGATAGGACTAGCATTCCACCGCACCCACCTACTCTCCGCACTTCTATGTTTAGAAGGAATAATACTATCTCTATTTATTGCACTAGCCCTATGGGCCTTACAATTTGAATCAACAAGCTTCTCCGCAGCTCCAATACTACTACTAGCTTTCTCTGCCTGCGAAGCAAGCACAGGCCTTGCACTTCTAGTAGCCACAGCCCGAACCCACGGGACCGACCGCCTACAAAACCTTAATCTCCTACAATGTTAAAAGTGCTAATTCCCACCATTATACTGTTCCCAACAATCTGACTAACCACCCCTAAATGACTATGAACAACTACAACCGCACATAGCCTCCTAATCGCCCTCATTAGCCTCACATGATTAAAATGAACATCAGAAACCGGATGAACCATATCCAACTCGTACCTTGCTACAGATCCACTCTCAACCCCCCTTCTAGTATTGACATGCTGACTCCTCCCATTAATAATCTTAGCTAGCCAAAACCATGTTAACCCCGAACCTATCAGCCGACAACGTTTATACATTACCCTCCTCACCTCATTACAAACCTTCCTAATCATAGCATTCGGCGCCACTGAGATTATTATATTTTACATTATATTTGAAGCCACGCTCATCCCAACCCTTATTATTATTACCCGATGGGGTAACCAAACTGAACGCCTTAACGCAGGGACCTATTTTCTATTCTATACCTTAGCAGGATCCCTACCACTACTGGTCGCTCTACTCCTACTTCAACAATCCACCGGAACCCTATCTATACTAGTAATCCAATATTCCCAACCACTACTCCTAAACTCCTGAGGCCATAAAATCTGATGAGCCGGCTGCTTAATCGCATTTTTAGTAAAAATACCACTATACGGAGTCCACCTATGACTACCAAAAGCACATGTCGAAGCCCCGGTTGCAGGATCCATAGTACTAGCAGCAGTCCTACTAAAACTAGGAGGTTACGGAATAATACGAATAATAATTATGCTAGACCCACTGTCCAAAGAACTAGTATACCCATTTATTATTCTGGCACTATGGGGCATTATTATAACAGGATCAATTTGTCTTCGACAAACAGACCTTAAATCCCTGATTGCCTACTCATCTGTAAGCCACATAGGACTTGTAGCAGGCGGAATTCTAATCCAAACTCCATGGGGGTTCTCAGGAGCCATTATTCTAATAATTGCCCACGGACTAGTGTCTTCAATACTATTCTGTTTAGCTAACACAGCCTATGAACGAACCCACAGCCGAACCATAATCCTTGCCCGAGGTCTACAAATAATCTTCCCATTAACAGCAGTTTGATGATTCATCGCTAATCTAGCCAATTTGGCACTACCCCCACTACCCAACCTAATAGGAGAACTAATAATTATTACAACACTATTTAACTGATCACCATGAACCATCGCACTCACAGGGGCAGGAACATTAATTACAGCAGGCTACTCCCTCTACATGTTCCTAATATCTCAACGAGGCCCAACACCAAACCACATCACTAAACTCCCACCATTCCACACCCGAGAACATTTATTAATAGCCCTTCACCTTATTCCAGTAATTCTCCTTGTAGCAAAGCCAGAACTCATGTGAGGCTGATGTTACTAGTAAGTATAGTTTAACCAAAATATTAGATTGTGATTCTAAAGATAGGAGTTAAAATCCCCTTACTCACCAAGGAAGGACAGAAATCAATAAGTACTGCTAATCCTTATGCACCGCGGTTAAAATCCGCGGCTTCCTCACGCTTCTGAAGGATAACAGTTCATCCATTGGTCTTAGGAACCAAAAACTCTTGGTGCAAATCCAAGTGGAAGCTATGAATCCAACAACCTTAATTATATCATCTTCACTTATTCTAGTTCTTACAATCCTTATACTACCCCTATTGACAACACTAAACCCAAAACCACGAAACCCCGAATGAGCAAGTACACACGTTAAAACTGCCGTCAGTACCTCATTCTTCATCAGTCTCCTCCCACTCATGATCTTCCTAGATCAGGGAATAGAAAGCATCACTACAAACTGACAATGAATAAACACACACATATTTGACACAAACATCAGCTTTAAATTTGATCATTACTCCCTTATTTTCACCCCTATTGCCCTCTACGTCACCTGATCTATTCTAGAATTTGCACTATGATACATACACTCCGATCCCAACATAAACCGATTTTTCAAATATCTACTTTTATTCCTGGTAGCCATAATTACCCTAGTCACAGCCAACAACATATTTCAGCTATTCATTGGCTGAGAAGGGGTCGGAATCATGTCATTCCTGCTAATCGGCTGATGATACGGACGAGCAGATGCCAACACAGCAGCCCTTCAGGCCGTCATCTACAACCGAGTAGGTGATATCGGACTAATCTTAAGCATGGCCTGATTCGCAATAAACCTTAACTCCTGAGAAATTCAACAAATCTTCTTCTTATCAAAAAACTTTGACATAACAGTTCCCCTAATCGGACTAATCCTTGCAGCAACAGGAAAATCGGCCCAATTCGGCCTACATCCTTGACTCCCTTCTGCCATGGAGGGCCCTACGCCAGTATCCGCCCTACTCCACTCAAGTACCATAGTTGTTGCAGGAATTTTCCTATTAATTCGCCTCCACCCTCTCATAGAGAACAACAACCTGGCACTAACAATTTGTCTCTGCTTAGGAGCACTCACCACACTATTTACAGCCACTTGTGCCTTAACCCAAAATGACATCAAAAAAATTGTAGCTTTCTCAACATCCAGCCAACTAGGCCTAATAATAGTCACAATTGGACTAAATCAGCCGCAACTAGCATTCCTCCATATCTGCACACATGCATTCTTTAAAGCCATACTATTCTTGTGCTCCGGATCAATTATCCACAGCCTGAATGACGAACAAGATATCCGAAAAATGGGGGGCCTCCATAACCTAATACCCGCCACCTCAACCTACCTTACAATTGGTAGCCTGGCATTAACAGGAACCCCATTCCTGGCCGGATTCTTCTCAAAAGATGCCATTATTGAAGCCCTAAACACCTCCTACCTTAACGCCTGAGCCCTAACCCTTACACTAATTGCTACATCATTTACCGCAGTCTATAGTTTCCGAGTAGTATTCTTCGTAACCATAGGATCCCCCCGATTCCTGCCATTATCTCCCATTAACGAGAACAACCCACTAGTAATCAACCCCATCAAACGACTTGCCTGAGGAAGCATTTTTGCAGGACTTATTATTACATCCAACTTCCTACCCTCAAAAACACCCATTATAACAATACCAGCCACCCTAAAACTAGCAGCCCTCATAGTAACCATTATCGGACTTTTAGTGGCCATAGAGCTTACAGCCATAACCAATAAACAAGTTAAAATCACCCCTACAATTCCCCTACACCACTTCTCAAATATACTAGGCTACTTTCCCGCAATAATTCACCGACTCCCCCCTAAGCTCAACCTAACCCTAGGACAATCAATCGCCACCAAACTCGACCAAACATGACTTGAGATTACAGGACCAAAAGGACTAGCGCTGACTCAAATAGCAATATCAAAAATTACTAGCGACATCCAACGAGGCATAATCAAAACCTACCTAACCATCTTCCTCTTGACCCTAACCTTAGCCACCCTCGTAACCCTAATTTAAACAGCCCGAAGAGTACCACGACTTAGACCTCGAGTAAGCTCCAATACCACAAGTAGAGTTAAGAGTAATACTCACGCACAAATAACCAACATCGCCCCACCAAAAGAATACATAACAGCCACACCACTAACATCGCCACGTAACATAGAAAACTCCTTTAACCCATCAACAACCACCCAAGAACCCTCGTACCACCCCCCTCAAAATAACCCGGCTGCCAACACAACCCCTAATAAATATACTAATACATACCCAGCTACAGAACGACTCCCCCAAGCTTCTGGAAAAGGCTCAGCAGCCAAAGCCGCTGAATAAGCAAACACCACAAGCATCCCCCCTAAATAAATTAAAAAAAGAACCAAGGATAAGAAAGAACCCCCATAACCAACTAAAATCCCACACCCAACCCCCGCTGCTACTACTAAACCTAAAGCAGCAAAATAAGGCGTAGGATTAGAAGCAACAGCAATTAAACCCACAACTAAAGCTACCAATAACAAAAACATAAAATAAGTCATAATTCTTGCTCGGATTTTAACCGAGACCAGTGACTTGAAGAACCACCGTTGTAGTTCAACTACAAGAACAATAATGGCAAGCCTACGAAAAACCCACCCACTAATAAAAATCGCCAACGACGCACTAGTCGACCTCCCAACACCATCTAACATTTCCGTATGATGAAACTTCGGGTCTCTCCTAGGATTATGTTTAATTACCCAAATCCTAACCGGACTATTTCTAGCCATACACTACACCTCTGACATCTCAACCGCATTTTCATCAGTAGTCCACATCTGCCGAGATGTAAACTACGGCTGACTTATTCGTAATATTCACGCCAACGGAGCATCATTCTTTTTCATCTGTATCTACATACATATCGCCCGTGGCCTATACTATGGATCCTACTTATACAAAGAAACCTGAAACATTGGAGTAGTCCTACTCCTACTAGTTATAATAACAGCCTTCGTTGGTTACGTCCTCCCATGAGGGCAAATATCCTTCTGAGGCGCCACAGTAATTACAAACCTGCTGTCCGCAGTCCCCTATATAGGAGATATGCTTGTCCAATGAATCTGAGGTGGTTTCTCAGTAGATAATGCAACACTGACACGATTCTTCGCATTCCACTTCCTTCTGCCATTTGTCGTCGCCGCCGCAACCATCCTGCATCTACTTTTCCTACACGAAACAGGATCAAACAACCCAGCCGGGCTAAACTCCGACGCAGATAAAATCTCCTTCCACCCATACTTTTCATATAAAGACCTTCTAGGATTTGTAGTAATATTATTAGCCCTTACATCACTAGCACTATTCTCCCCAAACCTATTAGGAGACCCAGAAAACTTCACCCCGGCAAACCCGCTAGTCACTCCCCCACACATCAAGCCTGAATGATACTTCCTATTTGCCTACGCCATCCTACGATCTATTCCAAACAAACTAGGAGGGGTCCTTGCATTATTATTCTCCATCCTAGTACTAATAGTAGTGCCAATCCTACATACCTCAAAACAACGAGGACTAACATTCCGTCCAATCACTCAATTCCTATTCTGAACCCTAGTGGCAGATATAGTAATTCTTACATGAATCGGAGGTATACCTGTAGAACACCCATACATCATTATTGGACAAATTGCATCAGTTCTCTATTTTGCACTATTCCTCATTCTTAGCCCACTAGCAGGATGAGTAGAAAACAAAGCATTAAAATGAGCTTGCCCTAGTAGCTTAGTCTTAAAGCATCGGTCTTGTAATCCGAAGATCGGAGGTTAAATTCCCCCCTAGCGCCCAGAAAAGAGAGATTTTAACTCCCACCCCTGGCTCCCAAAGCCAGAATTCTAAATTAAACTATCTTCTGATAGTGACCTATATGGTCTAGTACATAATATGTATTATATTACATAATGCATTAGTACATATATATGTATTATCACCATTCATTTATTTTAACCATAAAGCAAGTACTAACGTCCAAGACGTTCATAAACTAAAATATTAAAACTCACAAATAATTTATTCTAACCTGGGAAATAGATTTTTCCCCTATAATTGGCTCTCAAATTTTTCCTTGAAATAATCAACTATAATTTAATTATAACATATTAATGTAGTAAGAGACCACCAACTGGTTTAATATTAAGGTATATCATGCATGATAGGTCAGGGACAATAATCGTAGGTGTGGTATGGAGTGAATTATTACTTGCATCTGGCTTCAATTTCACGGACATGACTGTAAAAATTCCACCCTCGGATAATTTTGTCTGGCATCCGGTTAAATGAAGTGAGTACATACTCCTCATTAACCCCACATGCCGGGCATTCTTTTATATGCATAGGGGTTCTCCTTTTTGGTTACCTTTCACCTTGCATCTCAGAGTGCAGGCTCAAATGATATATCAAGGTTGAACATATTCCTTGCTTAAGTTTAGTTATGTCAATTATTGAAAGACATAACTTAAGAATTACATATTTCTAACTCAAGTGCATAACACATTCATTCCTTCTTCAACTTCCCCTTATATATATGCCCCCCCTTTTGGTTTCTGCGCGACAAACCCCCCTACCCCCTACGCTCAGCAAATCCTGTTATCCTTGTCAAACCCCAAAACCAAGGAAGGTTCGAGAACGTGCGGGCTAGCAAGTTGAAATATGGGCTAGCTATCCGCATTATATATATATATATACATACATATCACATTAATTCACCACAAAATTCTCCAAATATTGGCCTAAAATTTTCTATTGAATTTATGAGACGCGCCACAATGCTAAAAAATCCAATATTAAAAAGC